ATCCTTCCTGAAACATAACCTAGAATCTTACTTAGTTGTCTAAACCATCTAACAGATAACAGAACCCGGAACATACCTTTGGTAAGTTGTTCAGTAATTAAACCTCGAGGAATCCCTTTTTTTTTTTTCACAACACAAAAGGAAGCTCCAAATAAAATTCGGATAGAAGAAGAATTACCATATATAACACAAAATCTCTCCGCCGATTCTTTCTAGTCGAGCCGCTCGGTCTGTCATTATACCCCGAGATGTAGAGAGAATCACAATCCCCATCCCATCTAAAATTCTAGGAATTCGTTGATAGTTAAAATAGATTCGTAGACCGGGTCGACTGATTCGTTTTAAATTTAAAATGGGTCTATACGGTCCTTTCCTATTCCTTCTATGTCGTAGGGTTAAAACCAAAAACTCTTTTTTGTTTTCCAAGAGTTTCCTTACGTTTTCTATAAAACCTTCTCGCAAAAGTATTTTAACAATGTTTTCGGTGATGTTAGTAGATGCTATTCGAACTGTTCCCTTTCGATTCATGTCAGCATTTCTTATAGAAGTTATTATGTCAGCAATAGTGTCTTTGCCCATGAGAAACTCAAAATTTTGTTGCTTCCGAATTTTGATATAATCAACATGTTCTTTTTTTTTTATGAAAAGTATTAAAAGTATATGCGTGAGACATACTCTACTAAATTTTGATTTATCTTTATCTATTGTATTTTAATACTATGACTATATCCTATGGCTATATCGCGGTCTCATCTTATAATACTTCAGGTGCTAATGAAACTATTTTAGTAAAATTCAACTGTCTCAATTCTCGGGCGATCGCACCAAAAACTCGAGTTCCCTTTGGATTTCCTTCTTGATCAATGACAACTGCAGCATTGTCATCATAACGTATTATCATACCGTTATCACGTCTGAGTTCTTTACAAGTACGTACAATTACAGCTCTGATCACTTCTGATCTTTCTAGAGGCGTATTTGGTACTGCTTCCTTGATCACAGCAACAATAACGTCACCAATATGAGCATATCTACGATTACTGGCTCCTATGATTCGAATACACATCAATTCTCGGGCACCGCTATTGTCCGCTACATTCAAATGGGTTTGAGGTTGAATCATATCGTTTTTTGAATCTTTTTTTTTTAAGGTTTAATTTAAAGCACTGAAAGGACGAAGTAAAAAAAAGAAACCCGCATTTTTTTGTACCCAAGATTTATTTCGACATTCCTATCCAGAAATAATGAATTGAGTTCTTATAGGCATTTTTGACGCCGCTATTGAAATAGCCTTTCGAGCGATATTTTCAGCGACTCCACTCATTTCATAAAGTATTCTACCCGGTTTAACGACGGCTACCCAATATTCGGGGGATCCTTTCCCGGACCCCATACGGGTTTCCGTGGGTCTTACTGTAACTGGTTTGTCTGGAAATATACGTACCCATATTTTTCCGCCACGCCGTACATTTCGTGTCATTGCTCGGCGCCCTGCTTCGATTTGTCTAGATGTGATCCAAGCGGGTTCAAGTGCTTGAAGAGCATATCTGCCGAAACAAATATGATTACCTCGATAAGATATTCCTTTCATTCTTCCTCTATGTTGTTTACGGAATCTTGTTCTTTTGGGGTTATAATTGATGGTTCTTTCTCAATTCCATCTCTACTACAGAACTGGACATGAGAGTTTCTTCTCATCCAGCTCCTCGCGAATGAAAGGACTAAAAAAGATTTTATCAAGATATACAGGGATTTAATGAATAATATACTGAAGCATAGTATTCTTTGAAATTTCGAAATTTCATCTAATTAATCTATTCTAAATTTGTATATCGTGTTTAGATATAGAATTGAAACATGTATATTCTATTTAGAGAAAATCTCAATTTAGAGATAATCTCAATGTCTTTTTTTTTTTTACCATTCTAAAAATCTTTATTTTGTTTTTCCTTTTCCTATATCGGATCGATCAAAATTAATCAATCCAATAAAATAAAATTTGCGCGGGCGAATATTTACTCTTTCAATATCTATTTCAGTTGTAGGGTTAGTTCATGACCTCTCCGAATAAAAGAATAGTTTAGTTCCCGGGTTCGTTCCGCCATCCCACCCAATAAATCATTAAGATTCATTTCCAATAGAATCTTCTTTATTCACGGGTTCCGTCGTTCCCATTGCTTCTCGATTAATGGTTAGGTCTGAATTCTCCAACGGAGTCCGTAATGCAATTTTTTCTTAAGTCAACTTTCTCAGTTTTTATTGGCTCGAGGCTCTTTATTTTTTTGTTCTATGAGCGGATTCATCGAATTTTGGATGAATCATTATTGATGCTGTATTACACTGTTGTTTATGAGATGACTCACAGACCTTACATATTGGAATCCTATATCATTGATATTTTCTTTCTCTCTTTCTCTCATCCTTCCATTTATCCGCATGCTTTTCTATTTTCCTGCACAACGTATAACTTTACAACCCATAATCAAATTGGGTTTTGTGT